CCAAATATTTTTACGAATACGCTTTTTTGATATCGAAGTACGTTTTTTTGGAACTGCCATTTTAAAATGAAGAAGTTACTCATTGTTATAGTTGGATGTGAAAGACATCTATTGTTCAAAACAAATTATTATTTCTTATTCATTATCTATTTTTTTCTCTAAATAAGATTCTATTCAAAAAAAAAAAAAGAAATATAGATATGTCAAAGATCCGTGAAATTTGGATCAAAATCAAAAATTACTCGAAATAACAAAATTTTGATTCCATACACTATTCGTAAAACCTAAATTTTTCGTTTGGAACTTTTAGTTCTCGTTGTTTATCTCTCAAAGTTATATCTTTAGAATCTGCTATGGCATAGAAATCAAATCAATCAAACTTAATAAAATCAATAAAAAACCTAAAAGACTTTTATTTTTGTTATTCTATACTTTATTTACATGTAATAAAATACTTCAAAGGCTTGTAAACTTTTGCTTAATAAATTGAGTTTTTTTGTTTTGATAAAAAATACACCTAAATTCAATTTTAAAATTCGAGTGAGACTAGTAATAAATCTGTTAAAGGCTACGTGGTTTGATAAAAAATATATCAGTCATTTTTTATTCTTTCTCGATAAAAAAGTTCATTTTAGATCTATAATCTTCTAAAATTTACTAATAAATTGAAATGGAAAACAATGAATCCCATAATGAATTAGTTAATGAGTTGAAATAAACTAACTAAAATCAAGAGTTTTTATTTCATTAGACCGATGACCTTAGTTAATCCTATAATTCATATCAGGATCAAGTACTCTTTTTAGCCCAAATTTTTATCCTTGTTCTACAAATATAAATTCTTATTATTATTACGATAAATTATCATAATAATAATAAGAATTTATATTTTCATTTTCCTATTATAAGTATTTGTTTTTATATGTCGCTTGATCATATCATTTGACCAATTATAACTTCTTGTTTTGAATATTTGAACGATTTTGAAAAGACTCAGAATAAATACTAATCTAAAATTATTAAATAAGTTAGTGCATATATTGATTTTTTATTGACTTTTTCGAAAGAGGTAAAATCCGGTGAATCGGAAACAATTAATTAAGAAAAAAAACTTTTTTTATGGAACAGATATATCAATATGCGTGGATAATACCTTTTCTTCCACTTCCAGTTCCTATGTTAATAGGGTTGGGACTTCTTCTTTTTCCGACGGCAACAAAAAGTCTTCGTCGTATGTGGGCTTTTCAAAGCGTTTTATTGTTAAGTATAGTCATGATTTTTTCCATGAATCTGTCTATTCAGCAAATAAATAGCAGTTCTGTCTATCAATATGTATGGTCTTGGATTATCAATAATGATTTTTCTTTAGAATTCGGATACTTGATCGATCCACTTACTTCTATTATGTCAATATTAATCACTACTGTTGGAATTATGGTTCTTATTTATAGTGATAATTATATGTCTCATGATCACGGATATTTGAGATTTTTTGCTTATATGAGTTTTTTCAGTACTTCCATGTTGGGATTAGTTACTAGTTCAAATTTGATACAAATTTATATTTTTTGGGAATTAGTTGGAATATGTTCGTATCTATTAATAGGGTTTTGGTTCACACGACCTGTTGCAGCAAAGGCTTGTCAAAAAGCGTTTGTAACTAATCGTGTGGGCGATTTTGGTTTATTATTAGGCATTTTAGGGTTTTATTGGGTAACGGGGAGTTTCGAATTTCGTGATTTATTCCAAATATTCAATAACTTGATTTATAATAATGAAGTAAATTTTTTATTTGTTACTTTGTGCGCTGTTCTATTATTTGCCGGTGCCGTTGCTAAATCTGCACAATTTCCCCTTCATGTATGGTTACCTGATGCAATGGAAGGGCCGACTCCTATTTCCGCTCTTATACATGCTGCTACGATGGTAGCAGCGGGAATTTTTCTTGTAGCTCGACTTATGCCTCTTTTCATAGTCATACCCCACATAATGAATTTTATCTCTTTGATAGGGATAATAACAGTTTTTTTAGGAGCCACTTTAGCTCTTGCTCAAAAAGACATTAAGAGGGGTTTAGCCTATTCCACAATGTCTCAATTGGGTTATATGATGTTAGCTCTAGGTATGGGGTCGTATCGCAGTGCTTTATTTCATTTGATTACTCATGCTTATTCTAAAGCATTATTGTTTTTAGGATCGGGATCCGTTATTCATTCAATGGAAACTCTTGTTGGATATTGTCCAAAAAAAAGTCAGAATATGGTGCTTATGGGAGGTTTAACAAAACATGTACCAATTACTAAAAATTCTTTTTTATTAGGTACACTTTCTCTTTGCGGTATTCCACCCCTTGCTTGTTTTTGGTCCAAAGATGAAATTCTTAATGATAGTTGGTTGTATTCACCTATTTTTGCAATAATAGCTTGGTCTACGGCGGGATTAACCGCATTTTATATGTTTCGGATCTATTTACTTACTTTTGAAGGACATTTAAACGTTC